TATATATATATATATATAATTTATTAAGATTGGTTTAAAAAATATTTAAATTAAATATATTTGTATATTAATATATTTATATATATATTAATATATATACATATTTGTATATTTATATACTTATATATTTATATATTTATATATTTTTTTATATATATGCATAAATAAGTACGTGTGCATACGTGCGTGTTTATATAATATAAATATATACATATGTTAATAATTTATATTTAAAATAAATTTAATAATAAATTAAAATATTAATTTAAATATAAATATATTTAAATATATAAATATATATATATAAATATACATATATTTATATATTTATTTGTTAATAAATTAATTAATTTATTAATTATATTTATATAAAATTATTTTTATAATATAATATTATTTATTTAGATTATTAATAAATTTATTGCAAATTTAAATTTTAAATACATATTACAAAAAAAAAAACTAAGAGAAATATTAAAAATTTATTAATGTTTATTAAATATATAATATAAAAAATAAAAAAAAAATCTATGTAAAAATTTCTAATAATAGATAAATTTTTTATGGGTTTTATAATTTATTATAAATTTATTTTACATATAAATTTTAGTATTAATTTTTAATTATTTTAATAATATTTAATTAAGAATTATAGTAATTAAAATTAAAAATTTAAGAAATTAAGATTTAGTAATATAGAAATTAATAACTAATTTTGTGCCAGCAGTTGCGGTTAAACAGAAGTTAAATTAAATTATTTCAATATATAATTAATAAATAAGTTTAAAATAAATTTTAAATTATTAAGTGAAATTTTAATTTGAATAAATTTTATAAAATAATTATGATTTAATAAATTTTAATATAAACTAGGATTAGATACCCTATTATTAAAAATTTAATTAAAAATATTAAAATAGTAAATAATATATTATTGAAACTTAAATAATATGGCGGTATTTTAGTTCATTTAGAGGAATCTGTCTAGTAATTGATAATCCACGAATAAATTTACTTAATTTAAAATTTTGTATATCATTGTTAAAAAAATATTTTAAAATAAAAATAATATTTAAAAATTTAAATTTAAAATTAATTCAGATCAAGATGCAGATTATAATTAAGATATTGATGGATTACAATAAATTTATTTAAATGGAAAAATTTTTGTAAAAATTATTAAAAGTGGATTTAAATGTAATTTTAATTAATTTATTAAAATGATTAAAAATTAAAATATGTACATATTGCCCGTCACTTTCATTTAAAAGTTGAAATAAGTCGTAACAAAGTAGAAGTACTGGAAAGTGTTTCTAGAATGAACAAATTAGAGCTTGTTAAGTATTTCATTTACATTGAAAAGAAATTAAAATAATTAATTAATTTGAGGGGTAAAATTAATAAATTATAAATAATAAAAAAATTTAATATTAGGGGTATTAAAGTATTTTTTTAGAAAAAATATAATTTTTATAGTTAATTAGTATTGTAAAATAATTTTGAAATAAATGAAAATAAATTAATTAAAAAGTAATTTTTAATTAATGTATCTTGTGTATCAGAGTTTATTAAAAAATATTTTTTTTAAAAAAAAATCTCGAATTTAAAAGGGTTAATTAATTAAAAAATTTAATGTTGAATAATTATTTTAAATAATTAATTAGAAATGAAATGTTAATCGTTTTTAAATATATCTAGTTTATTTAGAAATAAATTTAATTTAAAATTTAAAAAATTTTATTATAATTTATAAAATAATAAAATTTTAAAATTAAATATATTAAGGGATAAGCTTTAGTATAAAATTTTATAATTAATTCAAAATAATAGTAAAAATTTTAAAATTTATATTGTTTAAAAATTTTAATTTATTATAAAAAATTTTATTTTTATTAAAATTTAAATAAATTTAATTTTTTATAAATAAATAATTTTTAATAAAATAAAATTAGAAATAATGATAAAATTAGTATATTAAGTTAAAAATGAAATTTATTTAATTATAATTAAATAAAAGGAATTCGGCAAATATTTATATTCACTTGTTTATCAAAAACATGTCTTTTAGAAAATAATTTAAAGTCTAATCTGCCCACTGATAGAATATTAAAGGGCTGCAGTATATTGACTGTACAAAGGTAGCATAATCATTAGTCTTTTAATTGAAGACTTGTATGAAAGATTTGATGAAATGTAAACTGTCTCTAATTTATATTATAAAATTTAATTTTTTAGTTAAAAAGCTAAAATTTATTTAAAAGACGAGAAGACCCTATAGAGTTTTATATTAAAATTATTTAAGATTATATTTATAAATAAAAATTAAAAATAATAAAAATATTTTGTTGGGGTGATAAAAAAATTAAAATAACTTTTTTTATAATAATACATAAATAAGTGAAAAATTGATCCATTATTTATGATTAAAAGAAAAAATTACCTTAGGGATAACAGCGTAATATTTTTTTTTAGTACAAATAAAAAAAAAAGTTTGCGACCTCGATGTTGGATTAAGATAAAATTTAAATGCAAAAGTTTAAAATTTTGATCTGTTCGATCATTAAAATCTTACATGATCTGAGTTCAAACCGGTGTGAGCCAGGTTGGTTTCTATCTTTAAAATTTAAAAATATTTTAGTACGAAAGGATCAAATATTGTTAATAATTAAATTTAAATTGAATATTAATAATTTAATATTATACACTATTTTGACAGAAAAATGTAATGATTTTAGAAGTCAGGAATATATAATTTAATTATATAGATAGTAAATGATAATTACTGATTTATATAATATTATTATTGGAATTTTAATTTTATTAATTGGAGTATTAATCGGTGTGGCTTTTTTAACTTTATTAGAACGTAAAGTGTTAGGTTATATTCAAATTCGAAAAGGTCCTAATAAAATAGGAATAATAGGAATTTTACAACCTTTTTGTGATGCTATTAAGTTATTTACTAAAGAACAAGTTTACTTAAATTATTCTAATTATTTTTCTTTTTATATTTCTCCAATTATTAGATTTACTTTATCATTAATGATTTGAATAATAATACCTTATATATTCAATATAATTGTATTTAATTTAGGTATTTTATTTTTTTTATGTTGTACAAGAATTGGGGTGTATACAATATTAATTGCAGGGTGATCTTCTAATAGAAATTATTCTTTATTAGGAGGTATACGAGCAGTTGCTCAAACAATTTCTTATGAAGTTAGATTATCTTTAATTTTAATATCTAGAATTATTTTAATTATAAATTTTAATATAATTAAATTTTATGAATATCAATTTTTAATTTGATTTATGTTTATAATATTACCTTTAAGAATATGTTTTTTATCTTCTTTAATAGCTGAAACTAATCGGACTCCTTTTGATTTTGCTGAAGGAGAGAGAGAGTTAGTTTCAGGGTTTAATACTGAATATAGAAGAGGAAGATTTGCTTTAATTTTTTTAGCTGAATATTCTAGAATTTTATTTATAAGATTATTATTTATTATTATTTATATAGGAGGTTATGATTTAAATTTAATATTTTATTTAAAATTAGTTTTTTTATCTTTTTTTTTTATTTGAGTTCGAGGAACTTTACCTCGTTATCGTTATGATAAATTAATATATTTATGTTGAAAAAGATATTTACCTGTTTCATTGAATTATTTAATGTTTTTTATAGGTTTAAAAATAATTTTAATTTATAAAATAATTTTAGTATAAATAAATTAATAGAATAATTATTCTTTCTTAAGTTTTCAAAACAAATGCTTATAACAAGCTCATTAATTAATTATTAAAGATTAAATTATCTCAAATTTTATTTAAAATAGGGTTAATAATAAAATAAGAAAAATATATAACAGTTAAGATTTGTCCTGTTAAAATATAAGGAATTTCAACAGATCGTGCCCCGATTCAAGTTAATAGAATAATAATAATAATTATTGATCAAAATAATATTTGATTAATAGGGTAAAATTGAATACCTTGGATTTTTTTATTAAATGTAAAAGGTAGGATAATTAAAATTAAAATAGATATAACTAAAGCAATTACTCCCCCAAGTTTATTGGGAATTGATCGTAAAATAGCATAAGCAAATAAGAAATATCATTCAGGTTGAATATGGATAGGAGTTATTAAAGGATTTGCGGGGATAAAATTATCTGGGTCTCCAAGTATATAAGGGTTAATTAAAGATAAAAATGTTAAAATTGAAATTAAAATAATAAATCCAATTAAATCTTTAAAAGTAAAAAATGGATGAAATGGAATTTTATCTAAATTACTATTAACTCCTAAAGGATTATTTGAACCAGTTTGGTGTAAAAATAATAAATGGATTATAGTTATTATTAAAATAATAAAAGGAAATAAAAAATGAAAGGTATAAAAACGGGTTAAAGTGGCATTATCAACAGCAAATCCCCCTCAAATTCAATTTACTAATATAGTTCCTAAGTAAGGAATTGCTGATAATAAATTTGTAATTACTGTAGCTCCTCAGAAAGATATTTGCCCTCAAGGTAAAACATAACCTATAAATGCTGTAGCTATTAATAAAAATAAAATAATTACACCAATTATTCAAGTAAATTTTAAATTAAAAGATTCATAATAAATTCCACGTCCAATATGGAAATAAATACAAATAAAAAAAAAAGAAGCTCCGTTAGCATGTAAAGTTCGAATTAATCAACCATAATTTACATTTCGGCAAATATAATTTACTCTAAAAAAAGCTATATCAATATTTGCTGTATAATATATAGTTAAGAATAAACCTGTGATAATTTGAATAATTAAACATAATGCTAATAATGATCCAAAATTTCATCAAGATGAAATATTAGAGGGTGATGGTAAATCAACTAAAGAGTTATTAATAATTTTAATAACTGGGTGAGTTTTTCGTAAAGGTTTAAAAAAATTTATCATTAATTAAATGAACGTAAAGGTCCAAAAAAAATATTAGTGATTTTTACAACTGCAACAAGTGTAATAAATAAATAAATGATTATTATAATTATTAAAAAATAAGTTTGTTTATTATATAATTTTGATAAATTAAAATTATATTCATTATTAAAAAATAAAAATAAATTAAAAAAATTATTTATTTCATCATTAAAAGATAAATTTAATCATTTAAGATTATTTTGAAAAAAAAATCTAATACTTAAAATTAAAAAAATATAAATTATAAATATTACTTTATTTATATAAGAAAATTTAAATAATTCATTAGAAGCTACTCTTGACACATAAATAAATAAAACTAATAATCCTCCTAAAAAAATTAAAAATAAAATATAAGAAAATCAATAAGTATTAATTAATATTCCTGAAATAATACAAGTTAAAAAAGTTTGGATTAAAACTATCAATCCTATAGAGAGAGGATGGTTAATAAAAAATATAAAAATTGAAAAAAAGATTAATAAAATAGATAAAAATATTTTTAAAATATCAAAGAATAGTTTATAAAAATAATAATTTTGGAGATTATAGATAAAGAAAATCTTTTTCTTTGAAGTTTTTAAAGAATAATTCTTATTTTTGATTTACAAGACCAAAGTTTTTTTTAAACTATAAAAACTAATGATAAATATAATATTAGTAATTTTAATTATATTTATAGTTGGGAATATAATTTTTGTTTCTAAACATAAACATTTATTAATTGTTTTGATAAGTTTAGAATTTATAGTATTAAGAATTTTTTTTTTAATATTAATATATTTAATAATAATTAATTATAATATATATATATTAATAGTTTTTTTAGTATTTTCTGTCTGTGAAGGAGCTTTAGGATTATCAATTTTAGTTTCTATAATTCGAACTCATGGAAATGATTATTTTCAAAGTTTTAATTTAATTTAATGATAAAATTTTTAATAATAATAATATTTATAATACCTTTATGTTTTAAAAAAAATATATTTTGATTGGTTCAAATATTATTAATATTAATAATAATAATGTTTATAAATATATCTTTATCAATTATAAATTTTTGTAATTTAAGATATATATTTGGGTTTGATATAATTTCTTACGGATTAATTTTATTAAGAATTTGAATTAGAGGATTAATAATTATAGCTAGAGAAAGTTTATATAAAAATAAGTTTTATTTTAATTTATTTTTATTAAATATTATTTTTTTATTAATAATATTATATTTAACTTTTAGAGTTATAAATTTGTTTTTATTTTATTTATTTTTTGAAAGAAGATTAATTCCTACTTTAATATTAATTATTGGTTGAGGGTATCAACCAGAACGAATTCAAGCAGGAATATATTTATTATTTTATACATTATTTGCTTCTTTACCTTTATTAATGGGAATTTTTTATATTTATAATCAAATAAATTATATAATAATATATTTTATAAAATTTTATGACTATAATTTATTAATATTATACTTAAGAATAATTATAGCTTTTTTTATTAAAATGCCAATATATTTTGTTCATTTATGATTACCAAAAGCTCATGTTGAAGCTCCAATTTCAGGGTCAATAATTTTAGCTGCTATTATATTAAAATTAGGGGGTTATGGACTTTTACGGGTAATAATTATATTCCAAAAAATAAATTTAAAAATAGGTTATATTTGAATAGTAATTAGATTAATTGGGGGATTTTATATTAGATTAAAATGTTTTTGTCAAATTGATATAAAATCATTAATTGCTTATTCTTCAGTTGCTCACATAAGAATTGTAATTGGAGGTATTATAACTATAAATTATTGAGGTTATATTGGTTCTTACATTTTAATAATTGGTCATGGGTTATGTTCTTCTGGGATGTTTTGTTTATCAAATTTAATATATGAACGATTAAATAGACGAAGATTATTTTTAAATAAGGGAATAATAAATTTCATACCTTCTATAAGATTATGATGATTTTTATTAATATCCTCAAATATAGCTGCTCCTCCGTCTTTAAATTTAATAGGAGAAATTAGATTAATTAATAGTTTAGTAAGTTGATCTTGAATAAGAATGATTATATTAATATTAATTTCTTTTTTTAGAGCTGGGTATAGATTATATTTATTTTCTTATACTCAACATGGGAAATATAATATGGGAATTTATAGATTTTATAGAGGTACTTCTCGAGAATATTTAATATTAATATTACATTGATTGCCATTAAATATCTTAATTTTAAAAATTGATTATAGAATAATTTGATTTTACTTAAATAATTTAAATAAAATATTGATTTGTGGAGTCAAAAATATGAAGAAAATCATTTTAAGTTATTAATAAATATTACTCTATTTGTTTTATAAGATTTTTTTTTTTAGTTTTTTTTATGTTACTAAATTTTTTTATAATAATTTATTTTATTATAAATAATATAGTTTTATTTTTAGAATGAGAAATTATTTCTTTTAATTCTTTAAATGTTGTAATATCAATTTTACTAGATTGAATATCTTTATTATTTATAATATTTGTATCTTTAATTTCTTCTTCAGTGATTTATTATAGAAAAGGATATATAAGTTCTGAATTAAATTTAAATCGTTTTATTATATTAATTTTATTATTTGTATTTTCAATAATTTTATTAATTATTAGACCTAATATAATTAGAATTTTTTTAGGATGAGATGGTTTGGGTTTAGTATCATATTGTTTAGTTATTTATTATCAAAATATTAAATCTTATAATGCGGGGATATTAACTGCTTTATCAAATCGAATTGGGGATGTTATAATTTTAATATTAATTTCTTGAATATTGAATTATGGAAGTTGAAATTATATTTTTTATTTAAATTTGATAAATAATGATTTTTCTATAAAAATTATTGGATTATTAGTTATTATTGCAGCTATAACTAAAAGAGCACAAATTCCTTTTAGATCTTGATTACCGGCAGCTATAGCAGCTCCAACACCAGTTTCTGCATTAGTTCATTCATCAACTTTAGTTACTGCTGGAGTGTATTTATTAATTCGTTTTAATAGTTTATTAATTGATATAATTTTTTTAAAATTTTTATTATTATTATCTGGTTTAACAATAATAATGGCTGGAATTTGTGCTAATTATGAGTTTGATTTAAAAAAGATTATTGCTTTATCGACTTTAAGACAATTAGGATTAATAATAAGAATTTTAAGAATAGGATTTTATGATTTAGCTTTTTTTCATTTATTGACACATGCTATATTTAAAGCTTTGTTATTTATATGTTCAGGTGTAATTATTCATATAATAAATGATAATCAAGATATTCGCATAATGGGGGGAATTAGAATTTATATCCCATTAACTGCTTTATGTATAAATATTTCAAATTTAGCTTTATGTGGAATTCCTTTTTTAGCTGGATTTTATTCTAAGGATATAATTTTGGAAATAGTTAGAATAATAAATTTAAATATTTTAGTGTTTTATTTATATTATTTTTCTACAGGTTTAACTATATTTTATACAATTCGGTTATTAATATATTTAATAGTAAATGATTTTAATTTATTAAGAACATATAATTTATATGACGAAGATTATATTATATTAAAAAGTATATTTATTTTATTATTTATAAGATTAATTTCAGGAAGATTTTTAAGATGATTAATTTTTTATTATCCTTATATAATTTATTTACCTTTTAATTTAAAAATAATAGTAATTTATGTTAGATTAATTGGTTTAATAATAGGTTGATTAATTAGTAATATAAAAATTTATTCTTTAAATAAGTTTTTAATATTTTATAATTTAAGAGTATTTTCTGGTTTAATATGATTTATACCTAGATTATCTACTTATGGAATAAATTATTATTTCTTAAATTTAGGACAAATTTTAAGAAAAAATATTGATATAGGTTGAAGAGAATTATATAGAGGTCAAGGATTTTATAAAATTATTAAATATTATTCTATATTAAATATTATATATCAAATGAATAATTTTAAAATTTATTTATTTAGATTTATTTTAATAGTAATAATTTTTATTATTTTAATTGTAATTTATTTAGATAGCTTAAATTTAGAGTATAATATTGAAGATATTAGGGTGATTTTTAATCTTTAAATAATATTTTTATAAAAAAAATATTTTATTATTACAATGAAAATGTAATGTTTTAATTAAACTATATAAATAAGAAATATTAATGATTTAATTCACTAAAAATTAAGTTAGCAGCTTAATTATAAAATATTTCTAATTGGAATATCGATTCAATTTTATCATTAACAGTGATATACCTCTATTTGGTTTCAATTAATAAATAAGGAGTAAAAACTCTATCTTTTAAGTCGAAATTAAATGCAAATTGCTTCTTATTTAAGATAAATTGAATTTTCAATATTTTTTAAATGCAAATTAAATGTTTTTATAAACTATAATCCTTATTTTAATTTGTTCAGTTTAATATTGATTGATTTCATTCATGATATAATCCAACTAATAATATAATAATAAAAAAAAATCTAATTTTGAATCAAATTAAAAAGTTAACTAATGTAAATGTTGGAATTATGGGGAAAATTAAAGCAATTTCTACATCAAAAATTAAAAAAATTATTGTGATTAAAAAGAAATGTAAAGAAAATGGAATACGAGCTAGTGATAAAGGATCAAATCCACATTCAAATGGGGTACATTTTTCTCGATCAAGAAATGATTTTTTTGATAAAATAAAAGATAAAATTATGAAAATATTAGCAATAATAATTATAATAAATGATAAATAAAATAATAAATTGATTATTTATATTAATTAATTTATTAATCTTTTTGATTGGAAGTCAAATATACTAAATATATTATACAAATAATTAATTACCTCATCAGTAAATAGAAATATATAAAAATAATCATACTACATCTACAAAATGTCAATATCATGCTGCTGCTTCAAATCCAAAATGATGATTATTAGAAAAATGATTATTTAAATGTCGAAAAAAGCATGTTATTAAAAAAATAGTTCCAATAATAACATGAAGACCATGGAATCCTGTAGCTATAAAAAATGTAGATCCATAAATTCTATCAGCAATAGTAAAAGGTGCTTCAATATATTCGTATGCTTGAAGAATAGTAAAATAAATACCTAATAAAATAGTAATTAGTAATCTTTGAGAAGTTTGAGTGAAATTATTTTCTATAATAGAATGATGGGCTCAAGTTACTGTAATACCTGAGGAAATTAAAATAATAGTATTAAGAAGAGGAATTTGAAAAGGATTAAATGGAATAATATCTATAGGAGGTCAAATTGATCCGATTTCAATATTAGGAGAAAGACTTCTATGAAAAAAGGCTCAAAAAAAAGAAATGAAAAAAAAAATTTCTGAGACAATAAATAAAATTATACCTCATCGTAAACCTTTAATCACTAAAATTGTATGTTTACCTTGAAATGTACCTTCTCGACAAATATCTCGTCATCATTGATATATTGTTAATAAAACAATGATATAACCTAAAATTAATAAATTTATATTAAAATTATGAAATCATTTAACTAATCCAGTTACTAAAGTTATTACTCCAATGGCTCCAGTTAAAGGTCAGGGTCTATAATCAACTAAATGGTAAGGGTGATTATGATTTATGTTCATTAATTATTTAATTAACTTCACTAGAATAAAGAGTTCTTAAAATAGTAATAACATATGATTGAATAATTGCAACTGCAGACTCTAAAATTAATAATAAAATTTGAGTGAAAATTAAAATTATTAGTAAATAATAAGGTATTCCAATTGCGGTTCTACTTAATAAAGTTAAAAGTAGATGGCCTGCAATTATATTAGCTGTTAGTCGAACAGCTAAAGTTCCAGGACGAATAATATTTCTAATTGTTTCAATAAGTACTATAAAAGGTATTAAAATAGTGGGAGTTCCTTGAGGAATTATATGAATAAATATATGTTGTGCATTATTAATTCAACCATAAATTATAAATCTTAATCATAATGTTAATGATAAAGATAGTGATATATTTAAATGTCTTGTGCTAGTAAAAATATACGGGAAAAGTCCTAAAAAATTATTAAATAAAATAAAAAAAAATAATGAAATAAAAATAAAAGTTGATCCATTAAATCTATTATTTCCTAATAATATTTTAAATTCATTATGAAGTTTTAAAGAAATAAAATTTCAAAAAATAAAATGACGATTAGGAATTAATCAAAATGAATAAGGAATAAATATTAATCCAATAAAAGTTCTAACTCAATTAAGAGATAAATTAAATAAGTTAGTTGAAGGATCAAAAATTGAAAATAAATTATTTATCATTTTCAAAAAAAGTTATTTTTTTTTAATCACTTATTATTTAAATTATTAAAATTATTAATTTTATAACTAAAAATAAAATAATTTATAATATTAAAAATAATAAAAATAAAAATAAAAAAAATTAAAGAAAAAATTCAATTAATAGGTATTATTTGAGGAATAAAAGAATATTACTTAGTAATAATTTAAATTTGACATATTTATGTTATAAATTAACTAATTCTTTCATTAGAAGTAATTACTAATTTACTATTAAATGGTTTAAGAGACCAGTACTTGCTTTCAGTCATCTAATGAATAATTATTAATTCAATTAATAAAATTTTTAATTGAAATTCTTTCAATTACAATAGGTATAAAACTGTGATTAGCCCCACAAATTTCTGAACATTGACCAAAAAAAATTCCTGGTCGATTAATAAAAAATCTTGTTTGATTTAATCGACCTGGATTAGCATCAACTTTTACCCCTAAAGATGGAATAGATCATGAATGAATTACATCAGTTGCTGTAATTAAAATACGAATTTGATTATTTATAGGTAAAATGATACGATTATCTACATCTAATAGACGAAAATTATTTATGTTTTCAGTTGATTGGATTATATAAGAATCAAATTCAATATTATTAAAATCAGAATATTCATAACTTCAATATCATTGATGACCAATTGATTTTAGAGTAATAAGAGGATTATTTAATTCGTCTAATAAATATAATAATCGAAGAGAAGGTAATGCAATAAAAATAAGAGTAATAGCAGGTAAAATAGTTCAAATTAATTCAATTATTTGTTCTTCTAATAAAAATCGATTAACATATTTATTAAAAAATAAATTAATTATTAAATGAGAAACTAAAACTGTAATTATAATTAAAATTACTAAAGTATGATCATGAAAAAAAATAATTTGTTCTATTAATGGAGAAGCTCTATTTTGGTAATTAAGGTTAGATCAAGTTGCCATTTCTAAAAAAAGGAATATCCTTTATAAATGGGGTTTAAATCCATTACATATAATCTGTCATATTAGAAATTACTTAAAATAGGTAATTCATTATAAGAATGTTCAGCTGGGGGTAAATTTTGAAATCATTCAATAGAAGAAGATAAATTAAAAGGAAATAAAATTAATCGTTGACTAATTATAGATTCTCAAATGATAATAATAATTATAATTATAGAAAATAAAGAAATATAAGATCCGAAAGATGAAATAATATTTCAAGAAATAAAACTATCAGGATAATCAGAGTAACGTCGAGGTATTCCAGCTAATCCTAAAAAATGTTGTGGGAAAAAAGTTAAATTAACTCCAATAAATATAGAAATAAATTGAATTTTTAATAAATAAGGATTTATAATTAATCCTGTAAATAAAGAATATCAATGAACAAATCCACCAAAAATAGCAAATACAGCTCCTATTGAAAGAACATAATGAAAATGAGCTACAACATAATAAGTATCATGTAAAGTAATATCAATTGAGGAATTTGCTAATACTACTCCTGTTAATCCTCCAACTGTGAAAAGAAAAATAAATCCTAATCTTCATAATATAGAAGGTCTATAGTTAATTTGAGTTCCATGAAGAGTAGCTAATCAACTGAAAATTTTAATACCTGTTGGAACAGCAATAATTATAGTTGCTGATGTAAAATAAGCTCGTGTATCAATATCTATACCTACCGTAAATATATGATGAGCTCAAACAATAAATCCTAGTAAACCAATTGCTATTATAGCATAAATTATTCCTAAACATCCAAAAGTTTCCTTTTTACCACTTTCTTGAGAAATCATATGAGAAATTATACCAAATCCCGGTAAAATTAAAATATAAACTTCTGGATGTCCAAAAAATCAAAATAAATGTTGATATAAAATAGGATCTCCTCCTCCCGCAGGGTCGAAAAATGAAGTATTAAGATTTCGATCTGTTAATAATATAGTAATGGCTCCAGCTAAAACTGGTAAAGAAAGAAGAAGAAGTAGAGCTGTAATTCCTACTGATCAAACAAATAAAGGTATTTGATCAAAAGATATATTGTTAACTCGTATATTAATAATTGTAGTAATAAAATTAATTGCACCTAAAATTGAGGAAATTCCAGCTAAATGTAAAGAAAAAATAGCTAAATCAACAGAAGAACCTCCGTGGGCAATATTTGAGGAAAGAGGAGGATAAACAGTTCATCCGGTTCCTGCTCCGTTTTCAACAATTCTTCTAGAAATAAGTAAAATTAAAGAAGGAGGTAAAAGTCAAAAACTTATATTATTTATTCGAGGGAAAGCTATGTCTGGGGCTCCTAATATTAAAGGAACTAATCAATTACCAAATCCTCCGATTATAATAGGTATTACTATAAAAAAAATTATAATAAAAGCATGAGCTGTAACAATAGTATTATAAATTTGATCATCTCCAATTAAAGAACCTGGATTTCCAAGTTCAGTACGAATTAATAAACTAAGAGATGTTCCTACTATTCCTGCTCAAATTCCAAAAATAAAATATAAAGTTCCAATATCTTTATGATTTGTTGAAAAAAGTCATTTTCGCGATATTAAATAAAATGGCTGAGGTATAAGCGATAAATTGTAAATTTATTTACGGGAAATTTCTCTTTTATTAAGTCTTATATTCAAATAATGATATAAAATTGCAAATTTTAAGTTATATTAGTTTTAATATTAAGGCTTAAAGAAATTTCTTTATATATAATTTTGAAGATTATTAGTTTATAATTAACTTAAAACCTTAAAAAAAAATAGTTCTAATAATTATACCTAATAAAGAAATAAAATTAAAAAAATAAATTGAAATTAAAAAATTATTTTTAATAAAAATTTTAAATCACTTTAATTTAAAAGAAAAAAATATTAAGGAAGAGTAAATAATTCGAATATAAACAAATAATAAAATTAATCTAGATAATACAAAAATAAGAGAAATAATAAAAAAATTATTATTTAAAAGATAATTAATGACTAATCATTTTGGAAAAAATCCTAAAAATGGGGGTAAACCTCCTATAGAAAGAAAATTAATTATAATTGAAATTTTAATTAAAAAATTTATATTAAAAAAAAATAATTGATTAATAAAAAAAATATTAATAATATAAAATATAAAACAAATAATAATTGAAAAAATTATATAAAAAATAAAATAAATTAATCACAAATTTTCACTAATAGCTATAGCTGAAATTATTCATCCTAAATTATTAATTGAAGAAAATGCTATTAATTTACGTAAAGAAGATTGATTAAAACTTCCAATAGCGCCAATTATTACATTAAAAATTATAACAATATATATATAATTAAGATTTATATAATAAGATAATAAAATTATAGGGGTAATTTTTTGTCATGTTATTAAAATAAAGCAATTAAATCATGAAAGGCCTTCTATTACATTGGGGAATCAAAAATGAAATGGAATAGAACCTATTTTTATAAATATTGTAGAATTAAAAATAATTGAAAAAAAATTATTAAAATAAAAATTTTTTATTAAAAATAAACTTAATAAAATTGCAAATAAAAAATTAATAGAGGCAATTGATTGAGTTAAAAAATATTTTAAAGAGGCTTCTGAGTTTAATAAGTTATTAGGGGTTGTTATTAAAGGAATGAAGCTTAATAAATTAATTTCTAAACCAATTCAGCATCCAAATCAAGAATTTGAAGAAATTGAAATTAAAGTTCTAAAAAATAGAGTAAATAAAAAAAATATTTTATTAGAATTCGATATAAATAAAATAAAAAATAAGAATTTAATCTAAAATGAAATTAATTCATATTTATGTAATTATATTTTAGTGTAAGATGCACAGTAATTTTTGAAGTTTCTAGATATAGTTTAATTCTATAAAATATAATAAAGGTAAATATAATTACATTATTTATTCTATCAGAATAATCCTTTTATCAGGCACTTTATTTAAAAATTTTTAAAAAAAGGGGATTTCCTTTATATTTGGGGTATGAACCCAAAAGCTTTATTTAGCTTATTTTTAA